CTATGATACATATATATTATATATAAGTACATGCAATAGACTCATACTCATAGTGGTTGCTAGTGGACTGAGAATTTGAATTTCACTAGTGAGTGAATATAGGCTCAAAATAAATGGGTTTATTTATATTGCATAAATATCAATCAATGCAATGAATTGTTTCAAGGCCGGGCCTAATTACCCTTTTCGAGAATTTCTTGATCCCCTCTTTCCATATTTTATTTATCGTTTGTTAATTTCCTGGTTTAGTGTGATAGGCATATCACATCTTATCTTAACACTGAATGAAAGTGGGAGAATTTTAATGAAGTTCAATGCTTTTTCTGGCAGACAACTCACTCCTAGAAATATATACCTTCATATTTTTTCTATTAAATATATATAATATAATTAAATTTAATAGGTTTATATATATTATATATTTCATATTATCCTTATATTGACAATTTCAACAAACTGTTCATACTATGAGCATAGTATGATGGCGTTCGGGCAAGCATGCCCCCATCGTCTAGTGGTTCAGGACATCTCTCTTTCAAGGAGGCAGCGGGGATTCGACTTCCCCTGGGGGTAGGGTAATACGAAAGGAAGTTGATCATGGATTATCAATAGATTGAGAATTGATTTGTCCGGGGTCGATGCCCGAGCGGTTAATGGGGACGGACTGTAAATTCGTTGGCAATATGCCTACGCTGGTTCAAATCCAGCTCGGCCCAAGGATTCGCTGAGCCAAGATCAAATTATATAATCCTATAGCTATCTATAGAAAGAATAAGCAAAAAACTTTCAGATATACCCCTCTTTTTTGTTCTCATAAATTCTGATCTTTTTAATAATCTAGATTCATATCACGATCTGTAAGTCTAAAGAAAAGAGCAAAGAACCGAAAAGACTCTTTTTGTTCATTGAACGATGGATTCTCAATCGTTTTGGCAATAACAAAAGGATTAAATTAATCCATAACACCTTATTTTTATTTTTGGGGGATTGTAGTTCAATTGGTCAGAGCACCGCCCTGTCAAGGCGGAAGCTGCGGGTTCGAACCCCGTCAGTCCCGACAGACCCAATAAAAACTTTTACTTTTCTATGAAAGGGGCGATGAAAGAGGGATAAGGAGCATAATTTTTAGATCATTAAAAAAACGGAACAGAATTTAGAACTTAACTCTGTCCTTCTTTCCATTTCCCCTCGATTCTTTGTTTGTATTTGTAACCAATGGAAGCAGAAACGCAGTTAGATGATATTTCATCAGATGCTTGTACCCGGAAGGCTATAGTTTTTTTTCGAAAAAGAATGGAAAAAAAGGCATTTTTTATTTGATTAGAAAGATTCGATATGGATAAAAGATCTTCCTATGTTATACTATTCAATTCTGGACGGTAAATCGATTTGCTAGCTCAGATATTGTTAGTCACGATATTGGGCCGAGTCAATATCATTATCATCGAGATGTAATTCATCCCATTGAATTTACAGGCGAAAGGTTTATCATCTCTATGGGATTAAATCCCGAGTTATTGTGAAGTAAAAAAAAACGAAAGATGAGATTATGGAAGTAAATATTCTTGCATTTATTGCTACTGCACTGTTCATTCTAGTCCCTACTGCTTTTTTACTTATCATATATGTAAAAACAGTCAGTCAAAATAATTAATTTGAATGAAACTTGACTTCGGAGTTCTTAGCAAGGATTCCCTTTTTTATTTTTCGTCTTAAATGAAATGAGCGGACTAGAATCCGCAGTATTCTATGAGATCCGATAGTATGGTAGAAAGAAATATATGACTCTTTTCTTTCTACCATACTATTTTTTTTTAGATAGTTAAAAAAGCGAATTCAATTTCGTAGTACCCTTAGAGTCCACTTCTTCCCCATACTACGAGTGAAAGGGAAAATGTAAAGACTACCATTAAAGCAGCCCAAGCGAGACTTACTATATCCATGTGACTTGTGTCCCCTATCTCTATGAATATGCAGGAATTATTCCATTATTGCTCACTAATAATAGTGGAATCAATGGTGCAGAGTCAAAAAAAAGGGGGGGTGTTCTGCACCAACACTATTGATGAACTAATTCACTAAACCCATTTATTCTTAATATGATTTCTAGTAGAATCGGGAAACATTAAGCCCAAGCAAAATAACAACAGGTAGTGATGCCCTTCCAAGTATCGAGGGGATGTTACTAATAGAACATGTAAGATAATAAAATAGCCAGTGTTTATTTTTTCGCCCTTCCTAAATAAAAGGCATAAAAATAGGGAATCAAGACGGATCGCTATCCACCACAATCACAGACCTCCATTCCCCATTTGATCTAATCCTTACCCTCTCCCGATTCTGTCTTTTAAACAATCGTAAACTAGTCTAGTCTTGACTAGGACTAAGGTTACTGAATAGAAAAGAATTTATTTTTTTTATATAAAAAAAGTGCCAATCTAATTCAAGGCCTAGTTAGTAGACACTACAGTAGTAGTGGAAGGGCTATCAAGACCTCTAA